CATGGCGTTACTCTACCGCTGAGTTAAAAGGGCTTATTTGATTGAATTCTTGAATGGGTTATTATGTGGATACAATATATATATACAATCTATATGTATATATATACAGAATAGAATATAGATATAGAATTATTTATATATATATTATTATATATTAATAATATATTATTAATACGGATATTCTATATTAATATTAAATATTAATATTTAATATATTATTAATACGGATATTCTATATTAATATTAAATATTAATATTAATTCAATATTAATACAGAGTATAGATATAATACGGATATATAATATATATAATATATCAATAATATAATATTAGTTATTATTAGTATTAGTTTATTAGTATTCTATTATGTATATACAGTATATATACATAAGTCCATACGGTAGACTCATACTTGCTAGTGGCTTTTTATTGAAAAATAAAATCGATTTACCCAGCAAGTCTAAGGTAAATTGTAATGAATTGTTTCAAGACCGAACCAAAAGTATTATTTACACTTTTTTATATTTATATTAGACGAAATAAATATAGATTTCGATACTAGATTTAGATTTTTTTTCTATATCTAGATTTTTTTATATATCTAGATTTATATATATTTTTTTTATATATATAGATATATATAGATATAGAGATAGAGTAGAGAATTCCCATTCTAATGAGATTCATGAATATGAATGACAAATCAACAAGTTATCTGCAATTAGGAAAAGCGGAAAGATTCCTCGGATCTAATCATACATTGACAATAAAAAAAAACTCTTCATACTATGATCATAGTATCATGACAGTTAGACAAGCGGGCCCCCATCGTCTAGCGGTTCAGGACATCTCCCTTTCAAGGAGGCGGCGGGGATTCGACTTCCCCTGGGGGTAGGGGACTAGGAAAGGAAGTTGATCACGAATTCCCAATAGTCTTACAAGCGATTCCTCCTGGGTCGATGCCCGAGCGGTTAATGGGGACGGACTGTAAATTCGTTGGCAATATGTCTACGCTGGTTCAAATCCAGCTCGGCCCAAAAATTCGCCAATCTACCACGTATAATCCCCGCGCCCCTCAAAAATACTCGATACGGAGATAAAGAATCCAAATTTCTGCTAGATCCCTTATTTCTCTGGGATTGTAGTTCAATTGGTCAGAGCACCGCCCTGTCAAGGCGGAAGCTGCGGGTTCGAGCCCCGTCAGTCCCGACGGATCCACTAAATACATCAATCAATTCGAAAGGGGGCCAGGGGCAGAATTTCATTCCCAAAAAAAAAGACCCTTTTTTCTTTTCTTTGCGGTAGGAGATGGGCGGATTAATACAATTATACGTAGCATTATAGTAAGCATTCCAAGAAATCCCGGATCCTTTTTTTCGATTGTTCCCGATCCGTGGAATAGAATACTATGTTCTTTTTTTTGGAGAGGGGCACACATACACAAATGGAATTCACAATAAAAAATGAATTTAACAAGATTCCCCTAAGACTAAGAGAATTAGAAGACTTTTCTAGATTAAACAATTTCTCTTTATGGCCCCGGTTTTGTATAACCTCAATTACTAATTAAAAAATGGATTGCATTCAAATTGCACGCTGAGCCTTTGATATATACCCAGTGCTAATAATCTACGGAAGGGGGTAAAGGACAGAGGTCCTCTTAGCATTAGCAATGGAATAATAAATTAGTTTCTTTCTTGTTTTGATTTGTAACTATGTGACTAATGGAAGTGGAAGGGCAATCTGATGATACTTCATCAGATCATTGTACATAGAGTAGATTATAGAAAAAAAAAGAACGGAAACAGACGATAAATATAAATAAAGGAATAAAGGAATTTGGGATTGGGTCCGGAATCCGAGCTGGGATTCGGTATGGATAAAAAAACTTCCTATGTTATACTATTCCATTTTCGACGACAAATTTATTTGACAGCTCAGATATTGTTATTCATGATATTCATCCGATTCAAAACCAGCGAGATTAAGAGGGAATTCATTCATTGAATTTACAAGTGAAAGCTATGGGACTAAATCCCAAGTTATTGCGAAGTAAAAAAAATATTAGATTATGGGAGTAAATATTCTTATGGGAGTAAATATTCTTGCATTTGTTGCTACTGCACTATTCGTTCTAGTTCCTACCGCCTTTCTACTTATCATTTACGTAAAAACAATCAGTCAAAATAATTAATTAATTAATCATTAATTTGAAATTTGAATTAAACTTTACTTCTGAGTTCTTATCAAAAATTGACGAAATAAAATGAAAAGGATTCCAATTTTTGCGAAACTTAAATGAAATAAGCGGACTATAATCTGTAGTATTCTAATAGATAGATCGTATGGTAGAAAGAAATAGATGAATCTTTCGACCATATGATCTATTGGTATTATTGTAGTGTATAAAGTTGTACTCTAGAATAAAGGTAGAGGCTAAATCTAGCTTAATATACAATTATTATACAATATTATATATAATATTATATATGTATATATT